TACTTTGGCTGGATTATTCGTAACTGCATATTTACAATACAGGCGTGGCGATCAGTTGGACCTTTGATTAATTAACATCTCTTTTTTTGATTGACCTCCTCCTTTTTTTAATACACAGGAGGTCAAATTCAGATTGCTGCTCAAGTTAGTGAAGCTGTTTCAGTCTAATTCGATCTAAGAAAAAGGGAATCACGCTCTGTAGGATTTGAACCTACGACATCGGGTTTTGGAGACCCGCGTTCTACCGAACTGAACTAAGAGCGCTTTCTTATCCGAAAAGATAAGACTGTAACGAAAGGATTCTTTTTGTAACCCCAATAGATCTAGTATGCATATACTATATAGTATGATAAACATGAAAGAAAAGATTAGAGATGCCCAACTTGACTCGATCTCAATTAATCCCTCTTTACTGCTCAAAGGAGCAGTAATAGGTAGGGATGACAGGATTTGAACCTGTGACATTTTGTACCCAAAACAAACGCGCTACCAAGCTGCGCCACATCCCTTCAATTGGTCTACAATGTCATTGTAGAGAATTCCTGTCTTGTTTTCCACATCGTTATTTCCCCAATTGCTATATACAATTTCTCGGGCCATTTAGTCTTTTTGGTCTCATTTAATTAAAAATTTAATTAAAAATGGAATATATAAAAGTAATATATAAAAAGATAAAAGTAATATATAAAAAAAGAGAATATTGATTATATAATAATTATATAGTAAAAGACTTATATACATATGAAATACGGAACGGAATTCGTCGTAAAACTAAAGGAGTCTTTTTCGGGAATGCTCGGGGACGCATTTTTTTCGGTTTTAAGAAAAAGAAAATCTTATTCACCGGACCATTGTACCTTTCGATTTGAATTAGGAATTCCGTGTACAACTATAAGTGGTCCTTAACTTCATATGCATCTGATCATATATGTATTACTATTATGTATTCCAATCAAATATGTATTCCTATAAAAGAAGGAGGTTGTTCAATGCGAGATCTAAAAACATATCTCTCCGTGGCACCGGTACTAAGTACTTTATGGTTCGGGTCTTTAGCAGGTCTATTGATAGAGATTAATCGTTTTTTCCCGGATGCGTTGACATTCCCCTTTTTTTCATTCTAGTTATTGACATGGGAAGGAATAACGAAGATTCGAGCTAGAATTAAATATCTGTGATTAATCCCTCTTTTCTCTTTTTTCCCTTATTCTAAACAAATAAAAAAGGGAAAAAAGAGAAAGAATAAAAGTGGATTCGCCAACTGCGAGACGCGGATTCAAGTTCGAATTAAATTAATTAATAATAGAGGAATGGGGGTAGAATAAAAAATAAAGTGGGTCTAGGGCAAGAGTATTATAGAAGATACTTAAATGAAATCTTGTACTAGTGAAATACTAGATACTTAAATGAAATATTGTACTGTGATTTGAAATATAGTTTTTCAATAGTTGTATATTATTTACTATATTGATTGCAGCGAAATTTTTCATAATTGAATTTCAAGTTAGTCACTTCTATTTTTTTCCTTTCTTCTTCTTCGTTTCGGATCGAAAATAGAAGCGTTGAGTCAATCAAAAATCCAAGGGAGGTTCATGGCTAAGAGTAAAGATGTCCGAATAACGGTTATTTTGGAATGTACCAGTTGTGTCCGAAATGGTGTTAATGTTAATAAGGTATCAACGGGCATTTCCAGATATATGACTCAAAAGAACCAGCACAATACGCCCAATCGATTGGAATTGAGAAAATTCTGTCCCTATTGTTACAAACATACGATTCATGGGGAGATAAAGAAATAGATCGAACCAAGCACTTGCGTGTCACCCCTTCAAGGAAGGGGAAAATGACATTATATATATAACATATATAAATATAAATAAATAAATAAACCAAATCCTATTTCTTTATTCTATTCTATTCTAAAATTCATTTTATTTTAGATTCGACTGAAATAGGATTTTGGGGATAAGGAATAAACTAAACAAACCATGGATAAATCCAAGCGACCCTTTCTGAAATCCAAGCGACCCTTTCGGAAATCCAAGCGGCCCTTTCTGAAATCCAAGCGACCTTTTCGTAGGCGTTTACCCCCAATCCAACCGGGGGATCAAATTGAGTATAGAAACATGAGTTTAATTAGTCGATTTATTAGTGACCAAGGAAAAATATTAGCTCGACGGGTGAAAAGATTGACCTTGAAACAACAACGATTAATTACTCTTGCTATAAAACAAGCTCGTATTTTATCTTCGTTACCCTTTCTTAATAATGGGAAACTGTTTAAGACGAAAGCGAAACGAATTAACAAAAAATTTAATAAGCGAAAGAAACGCCTTAATAATAAATTTCATCCGAAAGATAAAAAAATTATCAATAAAGAGAAGTATTTGAAAAATCGATTCAAGAACAAAACGGAATCGCGTTAGTAACAGCGAGAACGGCCTTTCCAGCCGAGATAAAGGCTTTTCCGGCCAATTTAAAAAGATACAGCATAATCAAA